GAACTCAACAGGACCTCAAATCCATATAAGGAGGGGTCGGGTCCTGTTGAGTTCTTACTCTTCGACCGAGACCTTGACCCATTCCATAAGAGGTGGAAATTCATCCAGTCAACACAATCATAATACATATACATAATTATTAGTATTAGATTTTTCTAAATGAAAAAATGGATCATTTGATTGGCCCCGATGTTTCAAATTACTACATTCCTTTATTTTTGATGATGTTTTTGAAACGTCGAATCCGCTGATTGATTCATAGTATCTATAGATATAGTGTGGTGTGGACTTTTCCGAAGTAAGAATAAAGAAAGAAGGATCGCTTTTTTTAATGACATAATATAGATTTCTACAGATGAAACACCCTACAAATCATTCCTATACTAAATTTAATTGGAAACTAGGAAACTATAGAAAAATAAAGAAAGTTTGAACTGTAACTTTGATGTGAGTGATGAGATAATAAGGTATAATAAGATAATAAAATTAATAAGGATTTTGATATGCCCGAAAACCCAAGATTTCCACTTTTTGACCCGGAATCAGAACATGAAAAATCTTTTTGAGCGAGTCTTTTTTCTTTTTATAAGTTCATTGAAGAAATTCCATTTGCTCAATGGAGTTTCTCTTGCCCCCCCTTTTTTTGTCTATCCCACATACTTCTCTTCTTTCTTATGAATCCAAAGGGGTTCCGATAAACCCGTAATTAATATTTATTGATTTGACGAATGAGACCCAGAACCATTACTTATTTCGACGCAACGAAAGAGCGGAAAATTCCTTTTCTTTTTTGTAGAAAGAAGATTCGAGAGACGAGTAATCTTTCCTAGAGCCTTCCTTCTTTCTTCATTTATCCTGCCTTTTACCCCTGCTTCCCACTTATGCGCTTATTAGATATAGAATCTAAAATGAGGCATTACACGGCATTTACCATGTGGCAAGAAGAAACCTGGCATAATCAATCACACTTAAATTTGATCCAATCGTCTTCTTTTGCACGCAATTCTATTGCTATAGTATTTCTAATCTGGGATACAAGTCATCCCCGTCGAAATAGTATAATCAAAAGCAAGCAAAAAAAGGGGGTTTTCCGTGATTTTTTGGCCGTACATAAATAATATAATTGCGATCAACAAGAATTCAGCTTTTTTCGCCAGCTCGATGTTGAGGAATCCGTGGATCTAGAAATTCATTTCGGCTAATTGAACCTTCTCAAACTGTTTCTTTTTAAGAACCAAAAAGATTTGCGCCAGAATAACAGATACTAAGAAGAACAAAAGGCCTTGGATACGCAATGGATCTTGAAGTACTATTTCCGCATCGCCTTGACCAAAACCACCTACATTGGGATTACTTGTTAATGGCTGATCAAGCTTGATGTATTCACCTTCAGAAACAAGAAGTTCTGGTCCTCGAGGTATAATATCAACCGTTTGCTGTCCATTCGATGCATCAGCTATGGTTATTTCATATCCACCTTTTTCTTTACGTACTATTTTACTTACTATACCTGCTGCTGAAGCATTATAGACTGTATTGTTACTCTTGCTCCCATCGGGATAAATCTGACCCCTTCCCCTGTTCCCACCTATATATATAGGATATTTTAAGAAGTGAACCTCTTTCTTAGTAGCGGGATCTGGAGAAAGGATGGGAAAGACGATTTCACTATATTTCTGACCAGGAACAGGGCCTACCACAAGAATATTTTTTTTATTAGGACGATAACTCTGAAAAGACAGATTACCCATCCTTTCTTTCATCTCGGGAGAAATACGATCAGGGGGAGCTAATTCAAATCCTTCGGGTAAAATGAGAACAGCCCCTACATTCAAACCTCCCTTTTTACCATTAGCAAGAACCTGTTTCAGTTGCATATCGTAGGGGATTCTAACAACTGCCTCAAATACAGTATCAGGAAGCACAGCTTGTGGAACCTCAATATCCACGGGCTTGCTAGCCAGATGGCAATTAGCGCATACAATACGCCCAGTTGCTTCTCGCGGATTTTCATAACCCTGCTGCGCAAAAATGGGATATGCATTTGAAATAGATGCCCGAGTTATTACATATATCATCATCGATACGGAAATGCATCGAGTCATCTGTTCCTTTACCCAAGAAAAAGTATTTCTATTTTTTTGCATGGTCTAATCATTGATCCCGGAAATTTCTACAATAAATTAGGTAGGGAGTTAGTATAGTTCCCTATCCCCGATTCTGCCATTGTATGGAATATAGAAGTAATCTAATCTCCTGTACGAGTAAAAGTATAAAGAATGGGTAAGATTTTGAATGGTTTATATACAAAGTGACATTACAATTTTCTTTATGTTGTCAGATTAAATCAGTTCTTCACTCATTCAGTGAATGATAAATCACTACAAGTGAAGGAGATACACGATTTAAATAATGAAAGATCCAATATTTCAAAATTGTATCTAGAATGACCGGAAAAGTAGAAACGAGACCGGATATAATTTTATCATTCTGAACAAATCCAAAATCTTTGTAGAACGAACCAATCATTAGTTCCCAAGCGTGGGGCGAATGGAATCCAATACATAAATCGGTTAATAAGAGAATAGAAAAAGCTTTTATTGTGTCGCTTAAGTTATAGAGGAATTCCTGAACCCAAGAATTAAGAGTGATAAGTTCTTCATTACCCAGAATAGAATAAGCACTTAGAATAGCGAAACAGGTTATATTTGTCGAGAAATGCAAAATGATATGTATATGATCTTGATTGTGCATTCTTACCAACTGTATCGTTTCTTTGTGGATTCCTATACGAAGCTTTTGTATATGTGTCTCCGGATACTCCTTTATCATTTCGTCCAACAAGAACAGTTCTTCTAATTTTATGAATCCTTCTAGAATGTTCTTTTCTTGAATATCATTCAAAAAAGTTTCGGATTGGCTGGTATTCCACCAATTAGTCACCCAAGGTTCCATACTTTTATTAAATGAGAGAGAAATTCCCCAGGGCAGAAATACGATAGATGCAAGATATGGTAGGGGATTCAATGCTTTCTTTTTCGTCACTTCCAATCCGTGAATTGTTAATGAACCTGATTCATTTGTTGACTATGTCTGATATTTGTATGATGTATGAAGCACGAGTTCTATAACGAGGTATGGAACCTATGGATCTATTTCCCATTGTGTAATTTGTTTAGTCCTTGTCTCCAGAAATGGAATAAGGGTTCATTTATTTCGAATGCAGAGGTAATGAAATAGTGTCCTCAGACATCTCAATCGGTCAAATTCGGACCAATTGCATGTTTCATTTGTTCTTTTTGATGAATGCCAGAAAGAAGCACTTGAAGTAACAAACATGAATATTATTCATATTTCGAGACGAACTCCTTTGTTGTATCAATCAATTATTTCGAATTGTTTCACTGATTATCCACAGCCCAGGAATAATCGAGGGGATAGTTCTGAAAAATACCGATGATAAAATCCGAAATAGTCGGCGAAACAGAAGTGGTTCTAATCTAAAAAATCCAATTGTTTGGTCATCAAGAAACAAACATCAAGAAAGATGAATAAAAAGAAAGAAAGGTTAATTGACAAAAGAGGGATAATTTACTGGGTATGATCCATCTTCATCTATACATAATGTAATGTATTGATATTGATTCGAAATATTGGTCCTAAAATCCTAAAAATATGGATTCTGTACTCCGAAATATCCTGATATATGTGATGAATACAATACATATACATACTTATTAAACTTGTTAATAATATGAAAATGAAAGAATTAAGTGGAATTTCATACGCATGAAAAATAGTTTTGGTGGACTAAAATTGCTTCATGGTATGGTTGTTCCGCAAATCCACCTGCTGCACGGTACGCAGGACATGATATTTCCATCGGGACGTGGGAAATAGGATCTAACTAAATGTTTTGATCAAAAGAGCGAAACATCAGTTACGAAACATCAGTTATATTAAAAGAAAAGGGGATTCTTGGGTTCCCTCCCTCTACCTCGTGACGAGGAGCACTCATTCCTCGATTTCTTTGTTTCATTTCAAAATACTTCAATTGGTACGCGCAAAAAATAGGCCGATTCGGCAGCTTTTTGTTCAATTTCTCGTGGAGTTAAATTCTCATTGGTACGTGTCAATGGAATGTCTCCCCGGCCTCCGATTTCCATATAAAGGACACGGCGAGGAAAAAGACCCTCTTTAACTTCCATTCTGATCGAACGGATATCTCTTATACGGAATCGAAAGAAGATGCGACGATTTCTTCCAGGAAATCCCCAACGAAAAATACACACTATTCCTTCTTTTCTATCGAATTTGTCATAACCACTACCTACACTCCATGAAATTGTGCACCACAAATAGGAGCTAATGAATAGACCCGCGATACCATAGAAACACATCACGATCCCTTGTGGAAAAAAAATGATTTGCTGAGATGGGAATAAGGATATCAGATTCCTACCAAAATAACTGGAAGTTCCAACCAATAAAAATCCTAGTGAACCTAAAAAAAGGATACAAGCCCAGCAGAAGTTACTTATTTTTCTAGAACCCGTTATAAGTTCTATCCATATATGTTCTGATCGCCAATTCATACTAGATCGAGTTTCATTCTATTGGAATTGAGAGAATAATCAAAATGAGTTTTTTGGCTCCCGAAGTAACTTTCATCTGCTAATACTATCATGATGTAAATCATCAATCAGGATTCATTCATCGAATCAGTTAGATAGAACTAACATCCTCCCCCCCCCCATTCAAACTAGCATCACCTTCATTCATATGATCTAGATATATATATTTACATATCATTATCATTAATATTAATATATATTCCAGATATCCAATCAACCCGCTGAAATGAAAGTCAAGCTATAGATGCATAAACGTGGATTTATCCATATGATCATCATTTATCCATATGATCATCTATTTCCATTTGTGTCCGAAGCCGCATGTCGTACCATTCCCATTAAATGAAATGAAAATCTGTATTATGATCCAAAGATTGAAAAAAATTGATGAGATTGGGTCCCATCATATCTAGACAATTTTGTTTTTTTGAACATGGAGAAATAAAGAAGCCATTGCAATTGCCGGAAATAATAGGCCTACTAAAGGCACAAAAATAGAGGGTAAGTTGAGATCTGTCATAGAATCGGTGCCTCGGTGTATTTAATTGATACTTCTCTTTGTTATAATTGTTATAAAGATATTGTTATAAAGATATCTATTATAATTATAAAGTAAGTATACCCATTATATATAATTATATATATTATAATTATAAGTAATATATATTATAATTATAAGTATATTATATTCTAAGTTATTAGAATATGAGTGCAAAGAATGTAGATCTAAACTAAATAATTAGAAGTGTACCTATTCATCCTTTTTTTCCGGGAAATATATGTATTGTATTGTATGAGAATCTTATTATTCTTATTCCTCCCTTATGTTTCTAAAAAAATTTCTTCTCAAGGATTCGTTATAATTTGATCCAACAGGGATTCATATTAAAAATGTATGATTCTCGGGAGATATAGAAGTATTGCATATTTATTTCTATATCTTAGTTAGGTTAGAGCATTTGATATGTAACAAGGGGGCTTCTTTGGATTTCCCTAATTTTTATTTCTCCGAAGGAAAAAGACACTATTTTGATCTTTTTTTTTATTTTATCCTGCTCTGTTGCTAAAGGGTCCCTGATCTGATTACTAATCATTAGTAGAGGTAGGATAAAAGAAAAGATGGATCTGGAGAAAAAATCCTCCGAAACTTCTGATTCTTACTAGAAATTCTTACTACTTACTACAATTAGAAATTATGTTTATGTCAGCAAAGATAACTTCATTCTTGTTACTTCAATTCGGATAAATAAAATGAACTGAACTACTTTTTTGCCTATAAATAACCAAATCTATCGCTCTACTTCTACTTTTTTACTTTAATTTCTTTGGTTCAAGTTCAAGGGCGGGGAAAGAAACCATGGAACTGAAATAACTCACTCGGAACGCCTTTTAAAAGATTACGCGGTACGATTGGATCAAATAAACCCTTATGGAATGAATACTCCGCTACTTGCGAACCCTCAGGTACTGTCTTCTTCAATGTTTGTTCAATTACTCTTTTACCCGCAAATGCAATGTAAGCATTGGGTTCGGCAATAATGATATCTCCCAACATACCAAAACTGGCTGTCACTCCACCAGTTGTGGGGGATGTAAGGATTGATACATAGAATAACTTTTTATTTGATTGATAGTTGTATAAAGCAGAAGATATTTTAGCCATTTGCATCAAGCTCAAACTTCCTTCTTGCATGCGCGCTCCTCCAGAAGCACACACCATAATAACTGGGAGAGATCTATCAGTAGCATACTCGATCAAACGGGTGATTTTCTCGCCTACTACGGATCCCATACTACCCCCCATGAACTTAAAATCCATAACCCCAATTGCTATGGGAATACCATTTAGTTTGCCTATGCCTGTTTGAACAGCCTCAGCTAAACCCGTCTCTATTTGATAAGAATTGATACGATCCCTATAAGGTTCCTCCTCAGAATGAAATTCAATAGGGTCTATAGAGACCATGTTTTCATCCATAGGATCCCAAGTGCCTGGATCAATCAAAAGTTCGATTCTATCTGAACTACTCATTTTCAAGTGGTATCCACATTGTTCACAAATATTCATTTTTGAACTAAAAAATTTCTTATAATTTAATCCATAACAATTTTCACATTGAACCCATAAATGTCCGTATTTTAGATTTCTATCTAAATCACTATGTCTTCCGAAATCACTAACACTAGTTTTTAGATTAGAGCTCCCACGGTCACTACCCCTTTCACTATCGCTACAAATGTAACTATAAATGTAATTGTCGCTGGAATTGTTGCTACCATTCGAAATGCAACTATCCATATTGGTTTCAGAACGAATATAACTGTCAATGCAACTATTAATGTGATTCTTCCAACTATGCCTAGTATCATACACGTACTGATCATAATAGCGATTGTAATCCTTAGACCCACTATTTAGATTCAGATAACTAGAAAATAAACTTTCTAGTTCACCCAGAAAGTAACTATCAGTGTCAATCTCAAAAATCTTATTTTCAATATCGAAATATACGGAATAACTGTCACCATTACTATCCCTAACCCAAAAAGTGTCACCAGAGATGAGACTCCAAATGTCCTTGACACCGTCCAAGCCGAGTAAATAATCAACATTACTGTAACTATAACTGCCCCTACCACTCCAACTATGAATGTTTTTCTCATTATCATTTGTAATGGGTTCTTCACTTCCGCTGGTATTTCCAATAGGGCCAAGACTCGCACTTAGTCCACACCTGCGCCCTAAATCCTCATTAGACAACATTGAATTTAACCACCATTTTTCCATAAAGCCCTCCCGCCTCCTGTTTGGAAATACAATACAATATATGAATAGTCATTCGCTGAATAATCTACTATTTCATTT